AAAAAAAAAAGATATCAAAACTTATTACTAATGCAAAACCAGAATATTCGGAGGACTCTTCTGACAAAGAAAGTAATTGTCAGCAAAATTGTTTCTTTTTTCTTCAAATTCAAAGAACTCTTTTTACGTTCTACATAGGTCATCAATTCAGCATTGTATAAAAACGGATGAAATAGGCATTTTTCTAATAATTAATAATGGACTCAAATCATTTTCTCGACATGAGTGTTGTATATCGAAAACAAGTTCTTCCAACCCTTCATTTTTCTTTTTAAACCGTTTTTTATTAACATATGTAGTAGAAAGAGTACATGCTGCGTCTGGACTTCAAACGATTTAGCTTTAACCATATTCCTAGTCCCATCTTATTGGTTAAGAGAGAATCAACATCGATTTACCAATGAATCACGAAATGCTATGGTTCTGAAAGAGGATTTCTTAATTTATTCATAAAGTAATTCGCGGGATCATGCACCCTTATAACGAACAAAGTGCAGCGGGTTGGATCCCGTTTATTCTTGAAATAAACAACTCGCACACACCCCCTTTCCAAAAAAAATCAATACACCAAGGACTACGCTTAGATTTATTGGATTTGTTGCTAAAATATCGGTATTAAACCCGAAACTCCCGGCGTATGGCCAGTGACCCACGAAAAGGAAAGAATCGGTTACATTTTTCATATGATCTCCTTTTCTTTTATAGATAAAATAGACTCATTCTCTATTTGTCGATTTTTTTTTAATAATTTTCTCTTCCACCTTAAAAAGGGGTTCTATTGAACTAAGAAGGGAAAGGAATAAATCGAGGGGGAAGGACGAAAGTGAATCAGTATAATAATTCCTCATCCTCAAATCATTCCTTCCCTTGGGTTATTGTCCCAACGAATAAAAGTAATTGTAGTAGTTAATTCTTGATATTAATTCGAAAAAGGAAGCATCAAGCCCAGAACAGAACAATAAGAAAAATACGTATTTTTCTTTTTCTTATAGGATTAAGATGAAATATTAAACAAAAGGATTCGCAAATAAAAGCGCTAATGCTACAACTAATCCATAAATTGTTAAAGCTTCCATAAAAGCCAGACTAAGCAATAAAGTCCCTCGTATTTTTCCCTCTGCCTCGGGCTGTCTCGCAATGCCTTCTACAGCTTGACCCGCAGCAGTCCCTTGACCAACCCCGGGTCCAATAGAAGCAAGACCGACGGCCAACCCAGCAGCAATAACAGAAGCGGCAGAAATCAGTGGATTCATGATAAATTCCTCGTACCAAAAAAAAGAGTTAATGATACTTAATGATACAAATCAACCAAAAAACTATGACTTAATTATTCCATCGTTAAGATTCATCCAGTCGAAGCTCCGAATTGAAGTGAGTTGAAGTAGAAATATAATAATACTATTGAAGATTGAATCATCAGAACTACTTCGATATCTATTTTTTAGTTCCTATCTACCTACGAGTTTTTGTAAATCCATACGACTTTTTCTTTTCTATCTCTTTATTGGTTATGACCCATTCTTCATTTTGTTTTTCTTGATTGAATCTCTTTCTTCATTCAATATTCAATTCATATTTATAGGCGAAAGGGAACGATTTCTATTTCAATCCTTATCGAAATTCACATATACATATAGTAATAGTAAGGCAGATTCGATATATCTTTTAGATATAACTTAGTTCAGATATAACTAGTTAATATCTAATCTCACATATACATGTGTTTCTTCTATAACGTAAACCCACTATTTGTATCGTAGATCCAATCGGACTATAGAAATGGTTTTTCCCACCATCCACCAAAGGAAGTTGGAATTCTATTGCATACACCTAGTTCAACCCCCAACAAACCCTTTCAATTTTATTATTATTATTCAATACTGGGGTGATCAATATAAATATAAATGGATCAATTCATTAGTTCGAAGCATTGCCTAGAAATATCAGTCAATACTTGGTTGACCTAAGTTTATGTAATTTAAACTCAATTGAACTTGATTTTCTTTTCTATTTCTATTTTATTTCCTTCCTATATTATGTTAATTATTATTATATTATGTTAATTTTATGTTAATTTCTGTATTAATTTATTATTCAATTGAATAATAAATTAATATTTGCGTTTGGTCAATGAATTGAATAAAATCGATTTCCATTTCAATCGATTTATAGAGCATCTTTTTTAATCGCCCATCAATCAAATCCATAAAAATTCTTATTCAGATTATGACTCCTAATATTTGAATTGCCTCAAACAAACAAAATAAAAAGAAGATTTTACTCGTAGGGAAGGGGCCAAACATACATTTTAGGAAAAAGATCTTTTAGATCTCTTTCCTTTTTTTTACAATTCCCTAATGTCGTAATATTTTGGCTATTCTTCTAGTTCTAGATCGTATATACCTTTGTATATGTATACTTATGCTCCGGCAGTCGACTATCTTGAGCTGCGCATACATTGCCTTGGACTAAGATAAAAAAGACGATTTCAAAAAAAAAGTCAATGATGACCCTCCATGGATTCACCTATATAAGCTGCGGCTAAAGTTGCAAAAATAAGAGCTTGAATACCACTTGTAAATAATCCAAGGAACATGACAGGTATAGGAACTACTAAAGGTACTAAAGAAACAAGAACAACAACCACTAATTCATCCGCTAGTATATTTCCAAAAAGTCGAAAACTAAGTGATAAGGGTTTTGTGAAATCTTCTAAAACGTTAATGGGCAAAAGGATTGGAGTTGGTTGAATGTATTTACTGAAATAACCTAATCCTTTTTTGGTAAGACCCGCATAAAAATATGCTACTGATGTAAGCAAAGCTAAAGCAACAGTAGTATTTATATCGTTCGTAGGTGCGGATAACTCCCCCTGAGGTAACTGTATGAGTTTCCAAGGTAAAAGAGCCCCCGACCAATTCGAAACAAAAATAAATAGAAACATGGTTCCAATAAAGGGAACCCATGGACCATATTCTTCTCCAATCTGAGTTTTGCTCACGTCTCGAATGAATTCAAGGACATACTCGAAGAAATTCTGACTGCCAGTCGGAATGGTTTGTGGATTCCGAACAGCTACAATGGCTGAACCTACTAAGATAGCAATTACAACCCAAGACGTAATAAGTACTTGGCCATGGATTTGGAAACCTCCTATTTCCCAATAGAAATGTTGACCTACTTCCACACCAGATAGATCGTATAATCCTTTGAGTGTGCTGATGGAGCATAATAGAACATTCATATCGCCCTCTGAAAGAAATAGAATTTGAAAAGGAATTATTTTGATTCAACTATCTTTGTTTCGAGTTGCCCACTTGAATTGTATATTTTGTTTGGATACCAACTAATCACATAATATCCCCAACAATTTGAATGCCTTTTATGTTATATGATTCAGGAATAAAAAGCGATTACATAAACCTATGGGGTTCAAAAAAGAATTTATTTATCTTATTATTAATCAAGGATTTCGTATATAGCTAGAACGTCCTTCACAAATTGCAAATACTAATTTGTTAAGAATTAATCGGATTGAAGCTATAGCGTCATCGTTTGTTGGAATCGAAATATCTGCGAGATCTGGGTCACAATTTGTATCAATTAAACAAATCGTTGGAATTCCCAAAATGATACATTCTCGAAGAGCTGTATATTCTTTTTGCTGATCAACGATTATTACAATATCGGGTAACCCCGTCATATATTTAATTCCGCCCAAATATGTTTGCAAGTGGGATAACTGTCTCTTCAACACGGCCGCATCTCTTTTCGGAAGACGGTTGAATCCCCCCGCCTTTTGTTTCATTCTAAAGTCTCTGAACTTATGAAGTCTCGTTTCTGTAGTGGACCAATTGGTTAAAATACCACCGAGCCATTTTTTATTAACATAATGACACCGAGCCCGTATTGCAGCTCGTGCTACTGAATCAGCTGCTTTAGTTTTGGTACCAACAATTAAGAATTGTTTTCCCTTACTTGCTGCATCAAAAACTAAATCACAAGCTTCTGATAAAAACCGAGCAGTTTTAGTAAGATTTGTAATATGAATACCTTTACGCTTTTCAGAGATATAAGGTGCCATTCTCGGATTCCATTTCCTAGTACCATGACCAAAGTGAACTCCGGCTTCCACCATCTCTTTCAAATTTATGTTCCAATATCTTCTTGTCATTTCTCCCACGCTTTCTATCTCTCTTTTTGTTTAAAAAAAAAGCAAGAGAGACGAGAGGTATCCTGAAAAAAAAATTGTTCCGATGGAACCTTATCTTTTTACCGTAGATTTTCTGTTGCTACACGAGCTAAGTCATTAATTTTTTTCTATTTGTTAGTATTTTTATTACTATTACTAAACCATATCACCGAAGATAGTGAAAACTTAGGAATGATTAAATCCTATAAAAGGTTGTTCTGCTGGATCATGAAAATTCTTTGAAATGCACGAATCAAAAAATTATCTGTGGTAGAACAAAATATTTCTCACTTCACCCTTGAATAAATTTGTCTTTTTAGTTTTCAAAGAAATGTTATTATGTTGCCGTGAAAAACGCACTAATCCTTTGAATCCGGTACCAACAGGTATCATACCCCCTAGAACAACGTTCTCTTTCAAACCTTTCAACCAATCGATACGACTCCTGAGAGCAGCTTTTGCTAAAACTCGAGCAGTTTCTTGAAAACTCGCTTCAGATATGAAACTTTGAGTATTAAGAGATGCTCTCGTTATTCCCAATAATATGGCTCGATAACAGAGCGCTTCTTCCAAAGCACGTCCTGTTCGTTCCGCTCGCAACAATCCAATCAGTTCTCCAGGTAAAAAAACATTAGATATTCCCTCTTCGGAAACCAACACTTTTGATGTTATTTGACGTACAATAATTTCTATATGTCTGTTATGGATCTGCACCCCCTGGGATCGATAAACCTTTTGGATCTTATTAACCAAAGAGATACGACTTTGCACTATAGTTAGCTCACCACCAATCAAGAATGTCCAAGGAATCCCCAGAATTCGTGTTATACACGCGTTCCAACCTTCAACTCTCTTTTCTAGGTTCATCGATATTGAATCAATAGAGCGCACTTCTAACACTTGTTCCACTTTTGGCAGACCTTGCGTTATATCACCAGATCTTGATTTTTCATATATAAATGTAACTAACGTATCGCCTTCGAAAAGGATTTCTCCATAATGGCCATGAAGAGTTGCTCCTGGAGTGGTCAAATAAGACTTAGCTGATCTTATTACTACCGAGTCGACTTGAACAATTATAACTTGACCCGATTTTAGGTGTGGTCCGTTTTTGGCTATACATAGATTTTCACAAATCAACTGCCCCAAGCTAATTATTGGGGATCTTTCTTCGAAATAATTGTGATGATAATCATGATAGAGAAAATGCCAATTCAAATTGAATGGATTCAAAATGATGTTACTGCATGGATCGGACTTAGAAACTCTCCCATTTTCATTCATTAAATAATATTGAATTTGAATTACTTGAACGTTCTGTTTTAAATTGTCAAGCTCAAGTTGCAAATATTTAGTTACCAAGATCTGATTATGAGTTATAAAATGGTAAAATGAATATGAAGAATAATTCGCAATTTGAAGAGCTGTTCCTAAAGGGCCCAAGTAATTCCTAATTAAAATTATAGGATCGCTTTTAATTCTTTCTTTTATCACATTGTGATATTTTACATTGTTGAATGGAACCATTCGAAAACAATTAATTGATGATAAAATTATCAAAGATTGGCATTCCTTATTTCTATTCAACAACGTACTAATAGTTCCTTGATTTTGTCTAAGTGATTGTTGAATTCTTGCCTTGAGATAAAATGGATTGATATTGGCACGCTCTGACGCATTATCATATAGGAATCCAGAACTTGAGAAATCCTTCCTTTTTCGGCTATACAAACTATGGGATTTCACTAAGTCAACTCGTAAGAAATATCGAATCAGACCTCTTATACTTACTTCAATAAAAGAAGCATGAGCCTCCTCAATAGAAGAACTTTTTTTTTCTTGGTCCCAATCCAGCGATAAACAAGTACGAATTAATTGAATACTTGGGTCAGAAATTCCAAAAACAGGTTTACCATATCCATAAAGGATATAATTAACAACTCGAAGTTGCAGGTTTTCCCTTTCCTGCAACAGATCTTGAGGGAAAAGTGTTGATAAATTTAGACCGTCTGCTATTTCATATATGATCACGGGCCGAACCAAAATAAAATACTTTTTCTTAGTAGGTGTAATCCGTTGGACATAGATCCAATTTTGCAAATTTTTGGATTCCTTCGAATTTTTTTTTACCGTTCCTGCTGGTATCAAGATCCCGCTGTGTCGGGAGATCTTATCTGTCTCTCCAGGAAAATGGATATCTCCAGAAAATATTTTAAGTTCAATCTCTTTTTTTTTTTTCTCCACTCGGACCAAGCCGCCTACCCGGCTTCTTGTATTTAAAGCAATTCGTGTATCCACTCTAATGATACTATTGTTCCGTACCATTATGGAAGAAAATTCAGGTAAAATATGTACTTCCTCGGGAATGAAAAAAAATCTATCTATTTTCATTTTGTATTTTGGCTTAAATTCTTTGACTCCTCGATATTCAATCAAATCCTCTTTTTTGAGGATTGAATGCACTCCTATAGTCCCATATTTAGTAATTCCTGAACTGTTTCTTCTGTATTGAAGATCATCGAAATAAGCAAAAATACTTTCTCGACGGAAAATACCATTTATGGGTATTTCAATCGAGATATCGGCAGGGGACATTAGTTCTTTCTCCCGTTCTGTAATCGATTGGAATGGAATGATGAATCTATTTCTTCGCCTCTTTGCCAATAAATCATAACTCTCATGGAGAATTGGGGGGTATATGAGATTACAATGATCAGTACATATGATTCGATTATGCTCTGAATAGTCAGTAATCTTACTTTGATTTTTACCAGAAAGATCCGAACTAAAGAATCTGTATCTAACTTGATCATTATTTCCTGAAAAGCTCGAAATATATCTTCCTTCGCCAGAACCAGAAAGAGAATGAACTTGATCTTGATCCTTATGTATTGAAAAAGAGACTACACGGTATCTGCACGAACTTCCTTTTAATATCCATAAATGGCTTGTTCTTGGTAAGAGGTGGACATTACTATATGCAAATTCAGGTGTATGGTACACATCAGTACTCCAATGGATTTCTCCTTCGGAGTCGGAATAAATATGTTTTCGCACCCTTTCTTTAAAATTCAAAGTGTATCTTCCCGCGCGAATCTCGGCAATCACTTGTTCTGATTCTACATATTGATCATTTTGAACTAAAATAAAACTTTTTTGTGGAATAGTCACGTTATATAGAATATCTTCACTTTCAATAGTTACATACAAGTCCATATAACATAGAAAAGCAGGATGCCCATGGCGTGTACGTGTGGGATGAACCAAATCCTCATTAAATTTGATTTTCCCGTTAGAAGAGGCTCGTA